CAACAAGGAAATCGGTGTTTTACAACCAATCACAAGTTTCATGTTGGACGTAGTATGAATACTGTAAATTATGATCAAAGATTCCTTTATCAACCGCCATCTACGTCAGAGATCCCTACTGAAACCTTTTTTAAATATAAGAGTTCAGTATCTTCTGTCGAATTAGTGAATTAGACAGGACTCCTTGGTACAGAATAACAAGTAGTGTCATAAATTTGATCGAGAATGTGAAATATTCTAAATAAAAATGCGGGAGATAAAAAAGATGCAGGGTCGTTTGTCTGTTTGGCTGGTGAAGCATGGGATAATTCATAGATCTTTAGGCTTTGATTATCAAGGAATCGAGACTTTACAAATAAAGCCCGAGGATTGGCATTCCATTGCTGTCATTTTATATGTATATGGTTACAATTATCTACGCTCCCAATGTGCCTATGATGTAGCACCTGGCGGACTGTTAGCTAGTGTGTATCATCTTACCAGAATAGAGTATGGTGTGGATCAACCAGAAGAGGTATGCATAAAAGTATTTGCCTCAAGAAGGAATCCTAGGATTCCGTCTGTTTTCTGGGTTTGGAAAAGTGTGGATTTTCAAGAACGAGAATCTTATGATATGTTGGGAATCTCTTATGATAATCATCCACGCTTGAAACGTATCTTAATGCCTGAAAGTTGGATAGGATGGCCGTTACGTAAGGATTATATTTCCCCCAATTTTTATGAAATACAAGATGCTCATTGAATGATAAGAAAGCAATTTCCACTTATACAATTTCAGAGATTCAAGGATTGTACTTTCTGTTCTAGATTAACATTAACCAGAATAATGGAAGTTTAATTTGAGGGAAGGAATTGTAGATAGGTTAACAAAAAAAGACAGAATTAGTGATTCGTTGGGATTCTTACATTTATTTGTAAGATATTTATTTCGTCTGAATTTGCGCCTATTCCTTAGACCGGTTCTAGAAAGTCACGTTGGGACGAATTAGAAAATCGAATAGGAAATAAAATACAAAGCAATGAAAGGGTATCGAATTCGGTTGATTTGTATTGTATCTGAACCGAATCTTGTCTAATTCAACTTCGACTTTTTTTTTGTCTTTGAACCAACTAATTGAACCTTTCAAATAGGTATGAAATGAAGTATTGACATTCTTTTTGATAGAATTTTATTTTAGATAATTTATTATATTTATTTAATATTTAATTTAAGAAACTCTACCCATCTATTTTATAGATGGGGTATATCTGCTCAAGATAGATAAAAAAAGTATCTATTATGATCCAGATTCGAAATCAATATGTATCTCCCGTCATATAAATTCTTTTTCTAAAAAAAAAGAACCTCATACAATACAAATTAACCATGTGCCAGGAACCAGATTTGAACTGGTGACACGAGGATTTTCAGTCCTCTGCTCTACCAGCTGAGCTATCCCGACCATTCCCAATGTAGCATCCCACCCTCATTTTATTATGGGACTGGGGTCTATGTCAATTAAAGGGACAAGGGAAATTTACAAAGTTTTCTCCAAGTCTCTAATCTCTTGGATCTTTAAAAAGACGACTTTGTAAGTATCAGTATGCGTAATGATATTGATTGTGCATTATTCTAATAAGGATTTTTTGAATGTATATTCTATATCACATGTGAGAAGAGAAAGTCATTTATGACCAAAGACATTTTTAAAAGAATTAGAAAGATAAAGGAATTTTGAACCGTTATCGAACAAAGCGGATAGGATAAATATTTTGGGAGTCAATTATAGGATTTTTTTGGGGATAGAGGGACTTGAACCCTCACGATTTTTAAAGTCGACGGATTTTCCTCTTACTATAAGTTTCATTGTTGCCGGTATTGACATGTAGAACGGGACTCTATCTTTATTCTCGTCCGAATAATAAGTTCTTTAAGAGATCTATCGGACTGTGGAGTGAATGATTTGACTAATAAATATTCGATTCTTTTATCAATGTGAAATCAATTCACACCAATTCTTCTATTTTTCATATAGAAAATACCCAGATACAGATTCGGGCCATTATTAATCATCAATAGTATTCAATAGATACGTTTATCCTTCATCCTTTCTGAAGTTTCAATTCTTCTACCAACGTGGTCAACTCCATTTGTTAGAACAGCTTCCATTGAGTCTCTGCACCTATCCTCTTTTTCGCTCTCTGAACCCTTGTTTTGAGAAAACAAGGATTTGGCTCAGGATTGCCCATTTTTATTAATTCCAGGGTTTCTCTGAATTTGAAAGTCTTCACTTAGTAGGTTTCCATACCAAGGCTCAATCCAATTAAGTCCGTAGCGTCTACCGATTTCGCCATATCCCCTTCCTTTTGTTTTGAGATTAGGATCTCATTATTATATTATATCATTTGCTATCTCAAAAAAGTATTTTCTTTCTTACCTATCCTATAAGAAAACCCGTATTTGATCCAAATAAATTGGATTTTATCATTTCTGTATCGACAATTCAATATGGATTGATAT